ATGTCACAATATTTTTTTTATACATGTCGAAGTGATGGAAAACAAAAAATCTCTTTTACATATCCACCAAGTTTGTCAACTTTTTTTGAAATGATACAACAGAAGAAACAAATTTTGTGCACGACAGAAAAGCTAAAGCTATTTTCAGAAGAACTATATAATCATTGGGTTTATACCAATGACCAAAAACGAAACAACCTAAGCAACGAACTTATCAATCGAATTGAAACTTTAGACAAGGGGTCTCCTGCTATAGATGCACTGGAAAAAAGAACCAGATTGTCCAATGATAAGACTAAGCAAAAATGCTTACCTAAAATGTACGATCCTCTTTTGAACGGACCCCATCGTGGAACAGAAAAAATTTTGTGTTCAAATTCTATTGAAAATTACAGAGAAACTTTTTGGATAAATAAACTTCAGGATATCCTTACTACGGATTACCGAGAATTTCAAGAAAAAATAGATACATTTGATGAAAAATCATTATTGACAGGTAAAAGAAAAGAAATAAAGAAAGAGGTCCCTCGATGGTCATACAAATTATTTAGCCCTTTGGACGAACTGGTAGAAGACGAGTTCATCGAGGAATTTAATATTCGTCCAAGAAAAATGCAAGGTATAGAACTGTGTAACGTTAAGGAGATGAATAGAGAAACTAAGACTACTTTCTTTCATCCATATCTAGATGATTTGATTGTTGTATATTTTCCTAAAGCAAGGAATTTTCGTCACAATATAATCAAAGGATCCATGCGTGCTCAAAGACGTAAAATGCCTGTTTGGAAAACGTCTCAAACTGCGGATTCCCCGCTTTTTTTGGGCAGAAGAGAGACTTTTTTGTCCAAAATGTTGAAGATTTTTAGGAGGATCTTTATGAGTAAGGGCGCGGAATTAAGGACTTACGATTATGGCGAGAAAGGGTGGATAGAAACGATGGATATAGATAGAACTAGAAAAGAAAGCGGGAATAACTACTGTAAGGAAGTGCAAAAACAAAAAAGTTACTGTAAGGAAGTACAAAAAAGTTGGAAAAAAATTCGACATGGTTATATAATAAGGGGTTCTTTATTAGTAACTCAATCAATTCTTAGAAAATATATAGTATTGCCTTTGTTGATAATAGCCAAAAATTGTGGGCGTATCCTATTTTTTCAATCCCCCGAGTGGTACGAGGATTTTGAAGAGTGGAAAAGAGAAAGACATTTGAACTGCACCTATAAGGGTGTTCAATTAGCAGAATGGGAATTTCCTCAAAATTGGTTACTCGAAGGTATTCATATAAAGATCCTATGTCCTTTTTATCTGAAACCGTGGCACAGATCTAAGCTACAATCCCATCATAGAGATTCAATGCCGAAATTTTATTTTTTAACAATTTTTGGAACGGAGACTAAACACCCTTTTGGTTATAGCCGCAGACGACCTTCTTTTTTTAAACCTATTTGGAAACACCTTCAAAAAAAACTTAAAAAGAGGAAAAATCGAAGTTTTCCAGCTCAAGAAATTATAAAAGAAAGAATCAAAAAGTTTCTAAAGGGATTTAATGAAAAAACAAGATGGGTTATGAAAATAAAAACAGTTCAATTTATAAAAAGAATAATGAAAGAGTTTGCAAAAGTAATTCCATTATTTGGATTAAAGGAAGTATATAAATCAAATAAAAATAATTTGATAACAAGTAATCAGATGATTCATGAATCGGCCGTTCGAATTAGATCCATGGATTGGACAAATTTTTCACTGACAGAAAAAAAGATCAAGGATCTGGCTGATAAGACAAGTACAATCAGAAATAAAATCGAAAAAATGTCAAAAGACAAGAAAAAAATATTTATAACTACGGATATAACCATTAGTCCTAACGAAACAAGTTGTGATGATAAAAGATTAGAATCGCCGAAAAAGATTTGGCAGATATTAAAACGGAGAAGTGCCCGACCAATACGTAAATGTCACTATTTTATGAACATTTTTATTGAAAGGATATACGTAGATATCTTTGATATCTTTTTACGTATGATTATGAATATTCCCAGAATCAATGTAGAAATTTTACTTAACTCAAAAAAACAAATTACTGATAAATACAGTTCCAATGGTGAAACAAATAAAAAAAGAATTGATGAAAAAACTAAAAATCCAATTCATTTTTTTTCAACTATAAGAAAAAGAAAGTCTATTTTTAATAAGAATTCACAGATTTTTTGTGACCTCTCTTCTTTGTCACAGGCATATGTATTTTACAAATTATCACAAACTCAAGTTATCAACAAGTATCACTTGAATTCCATATTTCAATATCACGGAACAATTCCTTTTATTAAGGATAAAATAAAATATTTTATTGGAGCACAAGGAATATTTCATTGCGAATCAAGGCATAAGAAACTTCACAGTTTTGGAATGAATGAATGGAAAAACTGGTTAATGGGTAATGATCACTATCAATACGACTTATCTCAGACTATATGGTCTAGATTACTACCACACAAATGGCGAAATGGAATCAATCAAAGTTTTATGGTTCAAAAAACAAACCCAATAAATTTTGATTCATATAAAAAAGACCAATTAATTCATTACGAGAAACAAAACAATTATGCAGTGAATTCATTACGGAGCCAAAAAAATAAATTAATAAAAAACTACAAATATGATCTTTTATCAAATAAATATATTAATTATGAATATGAAGATAAGAAGGGTTCATATATTTCTGGGTTTCCATTACAAGTAAACGCAGCCCGAGGGATCCTCTATACTATAGATAATCCTGAATTTGATTATTTACCAGCAGATATAGATCTTAGTAATTATTTACGAAAAGATTCTATTATTGATAGGAATAAAAATCCGGATAGGAAATATTTTGATTGGAGAGCTTTTAATTTTGAGCTTAGAAAAACAAGCGATATTGAGGAATGGACAAATGCCAGTACCAACATAAAAAAAAATACTAAGACTCGTTATTATTATTATCAAATAATTGATAAAATTGATAATAAAAATAATCTTTTTAATCTCACAATTCATAACCAAATCAACAACCCAGCAGCCAATCAAACAAAAACATCTTTTGACCGGAAGGGAATGAATGAAAAAAGACTAAATGGGCCTATATCAAATTGGGAACCTTGGTTTTTCCCAGAATTGGGGTTATTTTATGATGTATATAAGACTGAGCCGTGGATCATACCAATCAATTTACTTCTTTTTAATTCGAATATAAAAGAAAACAATCTAACAATTACCCAAAAGCTAAAAAAATGGCTTGAATTAGAGAATCTAAATCAAGTTGAACAAGTTGAATTAGAGCTTGATTTAGATTCGCTAAATCAAATTGAATTAGAGAATCTAAATCAAGAAGAAAAACAAGAGCCAATCCCAGGATATCTTGGATATGATCCATTAGAAGACTATGTTGAAGAAGATTTGTGGGGATCAGACTCAGACGTTCTTGAATACATCGAGGAAACTAAATATATTTCCCGGTTGATGTTAAAACTCTTCCTGAAAAGATATTTTCTTTTGAAATTTCAATTGAAAACGACTTTTTCTTTGAGCCAAACAGCAACCAATAATTTAAAGATATATTGGCTACTCCTTAGATTGAGAGATCCAAATGAAATGGCTACAGCTTTTCTTCGAAGAGACGAAATAAATCTGGTTCCAATGCTGTTTGGAAAGCCAGAGTTTATGACTTTTTTCAATTTGGAAAAAGGGGGACTATTAGTTATTGAACCAACTCGGCTATCCACAAAATGGGATGGACAATGGATCATGTACCAAACCATAGCTATTTCACGGGTGCATAAGAGTCAGCACCAAACTAATCGAAGATGTCAAGAAAAAAGAAATGTTGATAAGAATGGTCTTAATGATTTTATTGTTCCTGAAAATATTTTATCTCCTAGACGTCGTAGAGAATTGAGAATTCAAATTTGTTTAAATTCGAGAAATGTCAATGTTGGGGATAGAAACCAAGTATTTTGCAATGGGAACAGTGCAAGGAACTGTGGTGAATTTTTTTATGAGGATAAGCATCCTGATGTAGATAAAATTTTTAAGTTCAAATTATTTCTTTGGCCCAATTATCGATTAGAAGATTTAGCTTGTATGAATCGCTATTGGTTTGATACCAATAATGGTAGTCGTTTCAGTATGTTAAGGATACATATGTATCCATGATTGATAATTAGTTGATGGTACATTTCCATGGATCAAGTGGTATATCCGGTATAGTAGATGAAGACAAACAAATAGACACACACGCCTTGTGTTATATTCTATTCTGGTACATGATACTGATTCAATAACTTTATCTTAGCTTAGCAATTATATCTAGTAATGAGTCGTCATAATCTTCTTATCTTAAGTTCAAATTCTTCTCTTTTGTGGGTTATAAATGTACCGCCCTTTTGTATCTATATCCAAAGAAAATTTTGCATTTGAATTCGATAAAAAAAGAAGTATATGAATAAATACAGATTTTTGTGTATTGTATGTATAAGAAATTAGAATGACTGGCATTATTATTACTGATCAGTAAAATCCATATCTGTAAAAAAAGGGAAAACTAATTCTTTTTATGGTAAAAAATTTATTAATTTCAGTTCTTTCGCAAGAAGAAAAAGAAGAAAATAAGGGGTCTATTGAATTTCAAGTATTAAGTTTCACCAATAAGATACGTAGACTTACTTCCCATTTAGAATTGCACAGAAAAGACTATTTATCTCAGAGAGGTCTACGGAAAATTTTGGGAAAACGTCAACGGCTGCTGGTTTATTTGTCAAAGAAAAATAGAGTACGTTATAAAGAATTAATTAGTCAATTGGATATTCGGGAGCCAAAAACTCATTAAGTGAATTTGAAGATTAGATTAGTTTGAATTATTGGATTTATTAGATTTTTATTATTTTATATTATACTTTAAATATTAAAATATTATTATAGATATATTTATTATTATTAAAATTTGATGAACTTCATTTCGGTTTCAGCACTTCATGGAATAATGAATCGGGGAAAAAATATATGACTGTACCAACTACAAGAAAAGACCTCATGATAGTCAATATGGGTCCTCACCACCCATCAATGCATGGTGTTCTTCGACTCATCGTTACTCTAGACGGGGAAAATGTTATTGACTGTGAACCCATATTGGGTTATTTACACAGAGGGATGGAAAAAATTGCTGAAAATCGAACAATTATACAATATCTTCCTTATGTAACACGCTGGGATTATTTAGCTACTATGTTTACAGAGGCAATAACGGTAAATGGACCAGAACAGTTGGGAAATATTCAAGTACCGAAAAGAGCGAGCTATATTAGAGTAATTATGCTAGAACTGAGTCGTATAGCTTCTCATTTGTTATGGCTTGGCCCTTTTATGGCCGATATCGGCGCGCAGACTCCTTTCTTCTATATTTTCCGAGAGAGGGAATTGATATATGATCTGTTCGAATCTGCGACAGGTATGCGAATGATGCATAATTATTTCCGTATCGGAGGGGTAGCTGCTGATTTACCTTATGGCTGGATAGATAAATGTTTTGATTTCTGTGATTATTTTTTAACAGGGATTACTGAATATCAAAAGCTTATTACGCGTAATCCCATTTTTTTGGAACGAGTTGAAGGGGTGGGCATTATTGGTGGAGGAGAGGCAATAAATTGGGGCTTATCAGGACCAATGCTACGAGCGTCCGGAATTGAATGGGATCTTCGTAAAGTCGATCATTATGAGTGTTACGACGAATTTGATTGGGAAGTACAATGGCAAAAAGAAGGAGATTCGTTAGCTCGTTATTTAGTCCGAATCAGTGAAATGGCGGAATCCATAAAAATTATTCAACAAGCTCTGGAAGGAATTCCTGGGGGTCCCTACGAGAATTTAGAGGTACGGCGCTTTGATAGAACAAAGGATTCCGAATGGAATGAATTTGATTATCGATTCATTAGTAAAAAACCTGCACCTACTTTTGAATTATCTAAACAAGAACTTTATGTAAGAGTGGAAGCCCCAAAAGGGGAATTGGGAATTTTTCTGATAGGAGATCGGGGTGTTTTTCCCTGGAGATGGAAAATTCGTCCGCCCGGTTTTATCAATTTGCAAATTCTTCCTCAGCTAGTTAAAAGAATGAAATTGGCTGATATTATGACAATACTAGGTAGTATCGATATTATTATGGGAGAAGTTGATCGTTGAAATGATAATTGATACGACAAGAGTACAAGCTATCAATTCTTTTTCCAGATCGGAATCCTTAAAAGAGGTTTATGGGCTCGTCTGGTTACTTGTTCCTATTCTTACTCCTGTATTGGGAATCATAATAGGGGTACTAGTAATTGTGTGGTTAGAAAGACAAATATCTGCAGGGATACAACAACGTATTGGACCTGAATACGCGGGTCCTTTGGGAATTCTTCAAGCTCTAGCAGATGGTACAAAATTACTTTTCAAAGAAGATCTTATCCCATCTAGAGGCGATATTAGTTTATTCAGTATTGGACCGTCTATAGCGGTCATATCCATTTTACTAAGTTTTTCAGTAATTCCTTTTGGCTATCACCTTGTTTTAGCCGACCTCAATATAGGGGTTTTCTTGTGGATTTCCATTTCAAGTATTGCTCCTATTGGACTTCTTATGTCAGGATATGGATCGAATAATAAATATTCCTTTTTAGGTGGTCTACGAGCTGCTGCTCAATCGATTAGTTATGAAATACCATTAACTCCATGTGTGTTATCAATATCTCTACGTGTGATTCGTTGGAACATGGACTTTTTTTATTTGACCTAATTTATTTGCATTTTCGTTCTAGGAAAAAAAGAAAGTGGAATGTATTGAATAGATATCCTCATTTTTTTATTCAACATTCGGGGCGATGAGCTAAACCAGATAGTTATATGAGTGAAAGAAAACAGCTTAGAAATTGGCAGTAAAAAGATTGAGTCTCATTACCTAGGTACAAGAGTTAAGCGGACATAAATATAAACAGTATAAACGGGTTACCCCAAGCAAGATTGGTTGATTAGCCATCATAGTTTGAAGCGGGTACAAAAGAGAAACTGTATGGAGTTTTTATTATTGTATGTATGTATTACCATACCGGAGATCGAATAAAAACAAGTGGACGGTTAGGAATACCAAGGTACACAAAGGATTAGTAATGGAGATAATGTAAGTAAATTATCCAAAGGGATATTTTAAAAGGAATCCTAATGGGGCTTTAAGTTAGTAGAAATGATCAAGCAGTACTTTCCCACGATCCCGATCCAGAGTATGCTCCTACCCACTAATTAAACAAATTACTATCAGGAACGAAGTAATCCTTTATTTATTTTTTTTTATCCAGATTAATACAGATAGAATTCTTATCATGATTCATGAACTAATATAATAGAATGTCTAATTCTTTGTCTAAAAGAAATAAGTCGAAATTTTTATTGAAACAACGTGATACAACGAGTATTTTATTGAAGTATTAAGTTATTACTGAACAAAAAATTGCAATTATAAAGAATGAGATCAATTCAGAAGCATTTGTTTTATTATAGCAGACAGAATTGCATTGGTCTAATTTCGGACTCTCCAATGTATCTTTACTCTATCTACTCTACAAGATAAGTAAAGTATATCGAGATAATATTGAACCAGTCCTTAGATTTATTTGTGGCCATCGAGGAGCCGTATGAAGCTTAAGTCTCATGTACGGTTTTGCAATAGCGATGGGAATAGTGATGTTATCACCGACTATGATTATCTAACAGTTCAAGTACAGTTGATATAGTTGAGGCGCAGTCAAAATATGGTTTTTGGGGTTGGAATCTGTGGCGCCAACCTATAGGTTTTACTGTTTTTTTAATTTCTTCCCTAGCAGAATGCGAGAGATTACCTTTTGATTTACCAGAAGCAGAGGAAGAATTAGTAGCAGGTTATCAAACCGAATATTCAGGTATAAAATTTGGTTTATTTTATGTTGCTTCCTATCTAAATCTACTAGTTTCTTCATTATTTGTAACAGTTCTTTACTTGGGCGGCTGGAATCTCTCTATTCCGTACATATTAAGTCCTGAGCTTTTCGGAATAAATGAAGTGGGTGGAGTCTTTAGAACGACCATTGGTATCTTTATTACATTAGCTAAAGCTTATTTGTTCCTGTTCATTCCTATCACAACAAGATGGACTTTACCTAGAATGAGAATGGACCAACTATTAAATCTTGGATGGAAATTTCTTTTACCTATTTCTTTAGGTAATCTATTATTGACAACCTCTTCCCAACTCTTTTCACTGTAAAGGCACAGCCTATTCTAGATTCATAACTTCTCTCAAACAAGAGAAAGAAACATAAAATTATTCATATATATTCAAGATATGTTCCCCATGGTAACTGGGTTCATGAATTATGGCCAACAAACAGTACGGGCTGCAAGGTATATCGGTCAAAGTTTTATGATTACCTTATCCCATGCAAATCGTTTACCTGTAACTATTCAATATCCTTATGAAAAATTGATCACATCGGAACGTTTCCGTGGTCGAATCCACTTTGAATTTGATAAATGCATTGCTTGTGAAGTATGTGTTCGGGTATGTCCTATAGATCTACCCGTTGTTGATTGGAAATTTGAAACTTCTATTCGAAAGAAACGATTGCTTAATTACAGTATTGATTTCGGAATCTGTATATTTTGTGGTAACTGCGTTGAGTATTGTCCAACGAATTGTTTATCAATGACTGAAGAATACGAACTTTCTACTTATGATCGTCACGAGTTGAATTATAATCAAATTGCTTTGGGTCGGTTGCCAATGTCAGTAATCGACGATTACACAATTAGAACAATTATGAATTCGACTCAAACCAAAAAAGCCGTGGGTAAACCACTTGATTCAAGAACAATTACCGATTACTAATACTAAGATTTAGTTTTGATTTAAAGTAGCTAAGATTTAGTTTTGATTTAAAGTAGCGCAGCTTCTTTCATCTTGCTTGGTCAATAACTAAAACTAAAATTTTAACAACTATGGAGTGCTGAGAATAATGAATTGCTTTGGATTGAAAATGGATTCATATATACTAAACATATATATTGTATATGGTATATATATAAACAGTTAATAATAAAAAAAAAATTGATTAATTTCGAACGAAACTTTCGGATAGAGAAATGGTATTCAATCATTCAACTAATTCAACTAATAAGTGTATCTATATCAATCCACACCCCATTAGATTTAATTCAATTAGGAACGTATCAATAGGGTAACTTCTTTTTTCCTGGTTTGGTCAATAGGGTTATAAAAAATTTCGACTTAAAATTTATCTCTTATTTTACATAGAATGGATTTACCTGGACCAATACATGATTTTCTTTTAGTTTTTTTTGGATTGGGTCTTATAGTGGGGAGTCTAGGAGTGGTATTACTTACCAATCCAATTTTTTCTGCTTTTTCATTGGGATTAGTTCTTGTTTGTACATCCTTATTCCATATTCCATCGAACTCCCACTTTGTAGCTGCTGCACAGCTCCTTATTTATGTGGGAGCAATAAATGTATTAATTGTATTTGCTGTGATGTTCATGAATGGTTCAGAATATTACAAAGATTTCCATCTTTGGGCCGTTGGAGACGGAGTCACTTCGCTGGTTTGTACAAGTATTTTTGTTTCACTAATTACTACTATCCCAGATACGTCATGGTACGGGATTATTTGGACTACAAGATCAAACCAGATTATAGAGCAGGACTTGATTAATAATGGTCAACAAATAGGGATTCATTTATCAACAGATTTTTTTCTTCCATTTGAACTTATTTCGATAATTCTTTTAGTTGCCTTGATAGGTGCAATTGCTATGGCTCGTCAGTACTAAATAATAAAAAAAAAAAAAAATTATTATAATATAATAGGTAATAATATAATAGGTAATAGGGACTTGTTCTTTTCTTTAAATTCTATTTATTGTTCATATTGAAATGAATCGAGATTGATGAGGAGTTGGTCAATGATGCTCGAACATGTACTTGGTTTGAGTGCCTTTTTATTATCCATCGGTATTTATGGATTGATTACAAGTCGAAATATGGTTCGAGCGCTTATGTGTCTTGAACTTATACTGAATGCAGTTAATATTAATTTCGTAACATTTTCCGATTTATTTGATAATCGCCAATTAAAAGGAGCCGTTTTCTCAATTTTTGTTATAGCAATTGCAGCTGCTGAAGCAGCTATTGGATTAGCTATTGTTTCATCAATTCATCGTAACAGAAAATCAACTCGTATCAATCAATCTAATTTGTTGAATAAATAATGGTATAAATAAAAATATAGACTATTCGCCAATTAAAATTGGTATGTGCGACATAAGCCTACGGTGCTGTTTGCTAAAACGTGATAAATCAAAGTATCTTGGTACTCTTTTATGAGCAGATCCAGAACTAGATTGATTCTGGTAAATCTAAATCATTGATTCGTCTGGTGTCTAGAATATATAATTCATTTACTACTTTTACTAGATCGAAAATTTATGAGGTTAAAAAAATTTATAGATCCAATGTCACATTCAGTAAAGATTTATGATACATGTATAGGGTGTACCCAATGTGTACGCGCCTGCCCCACTGATGTATTAGAAATGATACCTTGGGACGGATGTAAAGCTAAGCAAATTGCTTCTGCTCCAAGAACAGAAGACTGTGTGGGTTGTAAAAGGTGTGAATCCGCTTGTCCAACGGATTTCTTGAGTGTCCGGGTTTATTTATGGCATGAAACAACTCGTAGTATGGGTCTAGCTTATTGATACGTTCCAGAAAATTCCACTTGAATCCATTTTTTTTCTTTACCGACAAAACCCGTACTCGATAAATTATTTTCTTTCGAGCACGGGTTTTTCTGGTCAAAGTGTATCTTGTCTTTACCACGAATGATTTTCCTTGGTTAACAATAATTGTTGTTTTGCCGATATTCGCAGGTACTTTCATTTTATTTTTACCTCATAGAGGAAATAAGGTTATTAGATGGTATACTATTTGTATATGTCTCTTAGAACTACTTCTAACGGCCTATGTCTTCTGTTATCATTTCCAATTGGACGATCCATTAATCCAATTAGAACAGGATTATAAATGGATAAATTTTTTTTATTTTCACTGGAGATTAGGAATCGATGGACTTTCCATCGGACCCATTTTACTCACGGGATTCATCACTACCTTAGCTACTTTAGCGGCCTGGCCGGTTACTCGAGATTCGAGATTGTTCCATTTCCTCATGTTAGCAATGTACAGCGGTCAAATAGGACCATTTTCTTCTCGGGATCTTTTACTTTTTTTTATCATGTGGGAATTAGAATTAATTCCTGTCTACCTACTTCTATCCATGTGGGGAGGGAAGAACCGTTTGTACTCAGCTACAAAATTTATTTTGTACACTGCAGGGGGTTCTATTTTTCTCTTACTGGGAGTTCTGGGTATGGGTTTATATGGTTCCGATGAACCAACATTAAATTTTGAAACATCAGCCAATCAATCATATCCTGTGGCATTGGAAATAATATTCTATTTTGGTTTTCTTATTGCTTATGCTGTCAAATTGCCGATTATACCTCTACATACATGGTTACCAGATACCCATGGAGAAGCACATTACAGTACATGTATGCTTTTAGCCGGAATCTTATTAAAAATGGGAGCATATGGATTGGTTCGGATCAATATGGAATTATTACCCCACGCTCATTCTATATTTTCTCCCTGGTTGATGATAATAGGCACAATTCAAATAATCTATGCAGCTTCAACATCTCTCGGTCAGCGCAATCTAAAAAAGAGAATTGCCTATTCCTCCGTATCTCATATGGGTTTCATAATTATAGGAATTGGTTCGATAACTGATACAGGACTCAACGGGGCCATTTTACAAATGATCTCTCATGGATTTATTGGTGCTGCACTTTTTTTCTTGGCAGGAACTAGTTATGATAGAATACGTCTTGTTTATCTCGACGAAATGGGAGGAATAGCTATCCCAATGCCAAAAATATTTACAATGTTCAGTAGCTTCTCGATGGCTTCACTTGCATTGCCTGGAATGAGTGGTTTTGTTGCAGAATTGGTGGTTTTTTTTGGACTAATAACGAGCCAAAAATATCTTTTAATGCCAAAAATACTAATCATTTTTATAGCGGCAATTGGAATGATATTAACTCCTATTTATTCAGTATCTATGTTACGTCAGATGTTCTATGGATACAAGCAATTTCATTCTCCAAATTCTCATTTTTTTGATTCTGGACCACGAGAACTATTTGTTTCAATCTGTATCTTTCTACCCGTAATAGGTATTGGTATTTATCCGGATTTCGTTTTCTCACTATCAATTGACAAGGTAGAAGCTATTCTAGCTAATTACTTTTATAGATAGTTTTCATCAATAAGACATATAAAAATAAAAAGATACAAAAAAAATCATTTTTTTTTTTTGTTCAGTTGTACAATGTACAATGAAAACTAAATAAGTCTTCTTTTTCCTTCTTTATCTTTAAAGTAAAAAAAAAAAAGAATTAAATTAATTGTAATCAGATACTTTTGTAGCTTTTGAGAACCATTTGAATAACGTAGTGATTCAAATGGTTCTCAAAAACTCATAAAACTTTTATATGCTATTCCTATGTATTGTGTATTGTATTCGTAAGGTATTTTCCTCAATTAGATGTTAATGTGAATGAACCATAACTATGTAGCCCTATTCCTAATAGGTTTACTCCAAAATAGCAGATCCAAATTATAAAAAATCCCATAGAAGCCACAATTGCAGAATTCGAGCCTTGCAAATTTTCATTTGTTCTAGTATGTAAATAAATTGCGAATATTGTCCAAGTAATAAATGCCCAAGTTTCTTTTGGGTCCCAATTCCAATATGATCCCCACGCTTCATTAGCCCATACTGCTCCCGAAAGAATCCCTATGGTTAAAAATAGAAACCCGAGACTAATAATACGAGAACTCCAACAATCCAATTGCTGAATTAATTGATACCTGTGATAATTTCGAAATGAAATAAAACAATTGTTTTGTAAAACATTGCTTATTTTATTCGCGGATTGGATTTCGTCAAAGGGAAATCGACCAATCAGCAAATTATTGTTTTTATATTTACCAAATATATCTATATTTTTTCGAAATGTAATGACTAGAAGAGCTACTGATAATAATGATCCACACAGAAGAGCTGCATAGCTCAATACCATCATACTTACGTGCATCATTAACCACTGTGATTGTAGAGCCGGTACTAATATTGCGGATTGATGCATTTTAGTTAAAAGACCTGAAGTAGCAAATCCTTGGGTAAAAACAGCACTTGGTGCAGTTATTGCATTTAAATGATTCATATGGTTCCTAAAATGGGGAACCATATGAATAATGGAGAAACTCCATGACAGGAACATTAATGATTCATATAAATCACTTAAGGGTAAATGTCCCGAATAAATCCAACGAATAACTAATAATCCTGTTATACAAACAAAAGTAGCTACCATTCCTTTTTCCGACGAATCATATAGTTCTACGATTTCGTGGACTAATAAGTTCATAAAAAAAATCGTAATTACAATGGAAACAATCGACAAAGAAATGTGAGTTAATATATGTTCTAAAGTAAAAAATATCATAAAAATCCTAAAATAAAGATGTCCTCCAACATTGGAATGGAAATCCAGAATTTAATTCTATACCTATACATTATAGGAGTTATTCGAGTATTTATTTGACTCTGATTTTTTTATTTTTTTATAAGATGCCGCCACTCGGACTCGAACCGAGATGCTCTAGCACTGCTTCCTAAGAGCAGCGTGTCTACCGATTTCACCATAGCGGCTTGCTCTAAATCATAATAGCCCATCCATCTTCAATCGTCGAGATTGAAGGAGGCAATTCAATGCAATATCTTGAGGACACTTTTAAAAATAGAATTCAAATTCCTATTGCTATTTGAACGTTCAATAATAATTATCTGTAGTGTGGTGTGGGGCGGTGTTAGCTTTAAGAATGTAATGGCTTTTCGTGCGGTTTCTTATGGAATTGAAGAGTTGCAACTAGATAGTTCTGTTCTCAATCCATTCCCATTCCGAAATGAAAACAAAAAAGACATTTTTTTTTTTGTTTTTTTTATTGCAGTTCGCAAAGAACTGAAGTGACGAGTAACAAATTGACGGATATCATAGAGGTTACCGCAAACATAAGTTGTTTTATTGGAAGGAATATAAGCAACTCACTCAGTTTCACAACGAACTAGTTCAGAACTAATTCAATTAATGATTCCGAATACTGATTCCAAATAAATTAACTAAAATAACGAGGGCTTTTTTTATCAGGTTGAGTTATTGGTGGATTATAGAATACATATCAAAATCAAGTACTTTTTTGTGTATTTTACCTGTTCTATGGATCTAAATTATTGTAATAATAAATGGTTGAAAATATCAAACATATTCTGTATCTTCATAAATATCTTAGGTAATAATTATATTAAGTAATATAAGTAATAACTTTTAAACATTGACTTAATCTTATCATTTGATTGTAACTTCTTTATTTGATTTGAATATTTCAAATTTTCTATTTGAGTCTTTTCATATCTTGATTTTTTTTTTTTGCTCCTTTAAAAATATATAAGAGCTGGTGAATCGGAAACAATTAAACAAAACAATTAATAAAAAGGGTTTAATTTTATTATGGAACATACATATCAATATGCGTGGATCATACCTTTCGTTCCCCTTCCAGTTCCTATAGCAATAGGGTTGGGGCTTCTCCTTGTTCCGGCGGCAACAAAAAATATTCGTCGTATATGGGCTTTTCCTAGTGTTTTATTACTAAGTATCGTTATGATTTTTTCAGCCGATCTGTCTATTCAACAAATAAATGGCAGTCCTATCTACCAATATGTATGGTCTTGGACCATCAATAATGATT